TTGGTTGGTTAATTGGTTGGGTAATTTGTCATATTTTATTCAGGAAATGGCTTGGATCGGGATTAGTCTGGATCCAGCAAAATAATTTGATTAAATCGAATAAGTTCATTCGATCTAATAAGTACCTTGTGGCAAAATTGCGAATTCGGATCTTTAGTATTCTCTTATTTATGACCTGCGCCTACTCTTTAAGCAGAATACCGTTCCCCATCAAACCCTCAACAAAAACGGAAGAAATAGATGTAGAAATAGAAACATCCGATGAAGAAGATCCTTCTTCTTTTTCCGAAGAAAGGGCGGATCCGAACAAAATCGATGAAACGGAAGAAATTCGAGTGAATAGCAATAAAAATCATGAAAATTCTACCATTTTTCCGAAAAAAATGGCAAATAACGACCCTTTTTTCTTTGAAAAAAATCTTGCCACTCTTCTTTTCGATTTCAATCAGTGGAATCGACCCCTTCGCTACATAAAAAACGATAAATTTGAACAAGCTATCCGAAATGAAATGTCACATTATTTTTTTGACCGATGTAAAAGTGATGGAAAATATCGAATGACTTTTACGTGTCCTGCTAGTGTATCGATTTTTTTGGAAAGGCTAAAAAGAAGGCTGTTATCCCCGGAACTGTGGCCTTATTTCTTCGATGATAATCCACCGGACCCATACGATTTTTGGATTTTTACCAACGAAAAAAAAGAAAGAAAAGAAAAAAAAGCATTTCTAAATCGAATCAAATCTCTCGATAAAAAATCTAGTTTTTTGAATAGACTCGAAACAAGAACTCGATTATGTAATGATGATTCTAGAAACAAATACTTACCAAAAAGGTATGATCCTTTATTGAGCGGATCGCGTCGAAAAACAATCGAAAAAAATGCAATCCTGAAAAAAACTTCGAAAAAAAAATTTTTTCAAAATTTTCGGATAAATAAATTGCATCAAATCCTCGTTCCGTACACCGATAAACTAGGAGAATTTATAGAGATACAGAATAAAGAGCGAAAGATTTATGCGGAGGATATCAAAAATGAGGAATTACCGATCATTGACAAGATCGTTGACACGGTCATTGAAAAGTTTCTTCCTCCCGTCGTTGATACTTTTCGCCTTGTGCTCAACACTCACAAATGGATTTGTTTGGCTCGGTTACAGGCTATTGTCGCGGGAAATATCCACTACGCGATAGCTGTGCAATGTACGTTTTGGAGGCATACAGCTCCTGGTACCTCTTATTTGTCTAATTTGATAGGCTTCAGGAATTTAAAGAATGTGTGTCTAAAATGTTATGAAGACATTCTATCGAAATCCCATTTTAATTGGGATCTTTTGATGAGGACTGGTTACGCACATGTGAGGTATGAACATATGGGTTATCTGGGAGACTTTATTCGGAAAATAGAGTACGCTCTAGAAGAAAAACTAGACGAGTATTACGCTTACCTAAACTTTGGCTGTGGCTCTCTAGTTACTTCTTGGTATACCCTTGATTGGCTAGATCAAAATTATTATCAGAATAAGAAAAAGTTCGAAAAAGAAAAGTCCGAAAAAGAAAAGTTCGAAAAAGAAAAGTTCGAAAGACCAAAGGCAGAAAGAGCAAAATTAGAAAAGTTAAAAAGAAAACATGAAATGCTTTTTTTTAAAAAAGTATTATTTTTCCTACATGATGATGCTAATGATGCTAATAGTCAAAACAGAAACATAAGTCAAAATAAAATAAACGAAATCAGTAAAAAAATTCCTCGATGGGAATACAAATTAATCACTGAGTTAGAACAACAATCAGGAGAATTTCAAGATATTCCCGAAGATTTTGAAATTCGTTCAAGAGAAGCCAAAGAGGTAGTGATTTTTACTGATATCAAAGATGATAAAGATGATCCTGATGAAATGGAAGAGATGTCTACGACACGCTATTTAGAACAACCGGACTTTGATCGAGATCTAATCAAGGGGTCTGTGCGGGCGCAAAGGCGCAAAGTAGTTATTTGGAAAGTGTTTCAAGGAAATGCGCATTCCCCCCTTTTTGTGTACAGAATCAAAAAATCCATTTTCTTTTCTTTAACATCTAATATGTTTGAATTGATTAAATCCATTTTTAGAAATAGGGTGTGGAAAGGGGAAGCATTCCAAATTGTAGAGTCTACAAACGAACAAACAAAAAGAGAAGAAAATAGAATAGAAATAGAAGACGAAGACGAAGAAAAAAAAGAGATGGAGATACTAGAGGAAGAGGCGCGAATGAAGATAGCGGAAGCTTGGGATAATGCCCATACTTATGGGCAAGGAATAAGAGCTTGTTTGTTGCTAATTCAATCTATTTTTAGAAAATATATTCTCTTACCTTCGTTTATAATTGCAAAAAATCTTGGGCGTATATCCCTATCCCAACGTCCTGAATGGTCTGAGGATTTTCGGGAATGGAATAGAGAGATGCATCTTAAATGTACTTATAATGGAACGCCATTATCAGAAACAGAATTGCCTGAAAATTGGTTCATAGAAGGTCTTCAGATCAAAATATTATTCCCTTTCCGTCTGAAACCTTCGCACAAACGCAAATTAAGATCTTATCAAGAAAAAGAGGATTTCCGTTTTTTAACGGTTTTTGGACTCGAAGCTAAACATCCTTTTGGTTTTCCCGAAAAACGACCTTCCTTTTGGAAACCTGTTTTGAAAGAACTGGGAAAAAAAGTTCGAAAAATGAAAAAGAACTATTTCAAAGGAAAAAAAAAAAGACTTGCAAAAGTTTCCAAAGAAAACCCAATTCAATTAAGAAAAGTAGAAATCTATGAATCGAATGAAATTCAAGAAGAAAAAGATTCCATAATTAGCAATCAAATAATTAACCAATCTTTTGGTCAAACAGTATCGCCGGGTTTGACAAATTCTTCATTGACAGAAAAAAAAATAAAAGATCTGACTGAGCGAATAGGGAAAATTAGAAATCAAATAGAAAGAATAGAAAGAATTAGAAAGAAGAAAAGGAAAAATGATACTAGTCCTAACAAAACATTTAATGCTAAATTCTTAGAAAAATGGAAAATATTCAAAAGAAGAACTGTTCGATTCATTTCTAAATTTCCCCTTTATTTGAAAATTTTCATTGAACTACTATCTCGGCACAGATTTTTTTCTAGGAGTGAATGGAAACTATCAGGGGTATGGAAATCTACTATCTATTATATAGAAGAGTTTGTTTTATTTAGTAAATTTTATTTACTAAGGATATGGAAATTTATTTTATATATTATGTTTGAAGGTTGGTTTAAGATCTATTATATTTTACTTTGTATTGTACGTGATATACGGTTTATTTTAAATTTTGTTGTAGATCATTCAAATTTGGATATTTCTACTCAAATTAGGTTAAGAACCCTAATTGACAAAATGATGAATAACTGCATAGAGCTAATTTTTCTATCCCTGGACCTAACATTTAAGAATACTAGTAGTAATAAAAAAAAGAAAAATCTCATTCCCTTTAAAAAATCCCTTGATAAGATTAGGGATATGAAAAGCAATTTACATATTTTTTTTGACTTATCTTGCGTATCACAAGCCTATGTATTTTACAAATTATCCCAAATGCAAGTTAGTAATTTGCATAAATTAAGACCTGTTCTTCAATATCAAGGAATCTCTTTGTTTCTTAAGCCCGAAATAAAGGATTCTTTGGAAAAACAAGGAATGGTTCATTCAAAATTAAAATTAAATGATAAGAAACTTAGGAATTATGAACAAAATCAATGGAAAAAGTGGTTAAGAGGGTATTCTCCATACAATTTATCGTCGATCATATGGTCGAGATTAATGCCTGAAAAATGGCGAAATACTTCCCATTGTATAGCTACAAAGGAAAAATTAAGCAAATGCAATTCATATGAAACAGACCAAGTAAGTGATTCAAAAAAAAAAAGGGAAGTATACAAATTAGCGAATCAAAAAGAAAATTTTCACAAATCTTATCGATATGATCTTTTAGCAAATAAATTTCTTAACTCCGAAAAATTTCAAGGAAATAAGAACGGAGAGCTTTCTTGTAACACGCACAAGGACCCACTTTATGATATTCTGAAAACCACCCCTATCTATAATTATGTGGATATGCTAGCTGTGGAAAAAATGGTAAATAGAAAATATTTGCGTTGGAAAAGTTTGTATCGTAAAGAAAAAGTGGATATTGAGTCCTGTATCACGATCGATGCCAACAGGAATCCAAATATTCAAAGGGAAACTAATAAGTATTTTCAAATATCTATTAAAAATGGATATTCTGAAATTTGTTATTTTAGGCTTCCAGACAATCTCCCAAAATTCCACAACGTTTTTGTTGATTGGATGGGAATGAATGAAAGAATGCTAAATTATTCTATCTCGAATCTAGAGGGTTGGTTCTTCCCAGAATTGGTCTTATTTCATCAGGCATATAAGACCAAACCTTGGTTTAGACCAAATCAATTACTTCTTTTAAATCGAAATGGAAATGAAAATAGTAGTGAAAAGAAAAAAATAAAATTCAAAAAAAAGCAAGGAAATCAAGAAGAACCCAAAAAAGGAGAAGATTTTGGATCTGTTCTGTCACAAGAAAAATCTAGTGAAGAAAATTCTGTAAAATTGGACAGGAAAAAGAAGAAAAAGAAAAAAAGTCAACTAGATTCCTTCCTGGAACGTTATTTACTTTTTCAATGTAAATGGTGGGACAGTACTTTGGACGAAAAATTGATGAATAATATTGAGGTCTACTGTCTCTTGCTTAGACTAATGGACCCAAGAAAAATTCTCTTATCTTCAATTCAAACAAGAGAAATCGATTTGGATAGACTGACGATTCAAACTAGTCTAACTCATGCGGAATTACTGAAGAAGGGAATATTGATTATAGAACCCATTCGTCTGTTTGGAAAAATTGATGGACAACTCTTGATGTATCAAACCATAAGTACTTCGTTGGTTGATAAGAGTAAGTACCAAACAAATCCAAAATACCAAGAAGAAAGGTATGTTTCTAAGAATTATTTTGATTTCCTTATTCCTGAAAATATTTTATCGTTTCGACATCGTAGAAAATTGAGAATTCTAATTTCATTGAATTCAAAGTATCGAAACGATGAAAATAGAATTCTCCTATTTTGGAACGAAAAGAACAGAAAAAACAGCAACCAAGCTTCGCCCGAGAATAAAGGTCTTAATATAGAAGAAAATGCATTAATGAAATTAAAGCTCTTTCTTTGGCCTAATTATCGATTAGAAGATTTGGCCTGTATGAATCGGTATTGGTTTAATACCAACAATGGCAGTCGTTTCAGTATGTTAAGGATACATCTATATCCACGATTGAAAATGGAAAATTCGTAGATAAGAACTCTATACCCGTCTATCATATAGAATAGAAAGTATATGATAGACGGGTATATATGAAAATAGGAAAAAATATAGGGTATGGGGTATAGGGTATATGAAAGAAATATGCGGACCACACATTTGAGTCTTCCCTTTCATGGATATATCCAATATTAAATGAATAATGTAGGACTTCAATCTCGAAATGAATCAATAGAACTTTTTTTTTTTTAGGTCTAAACCCTTCAATGGAAAAATGGACTACTCCTTTTCTACCTCTATCTCAATCCGATTCCAGTTTGGATGGATTGATTTGAATTCAGAAAAGGAGTAGTTTTCAAATAACTTGGAATTAGATTTTTGTATATACCAATTCAAATTAATGGCATTATTATTACTGATCGGTAAAATCCATATCTTTCAAAAGGAAGGGGGAATTTTTCTATGGTAAAAAATTCATTCATTTCGGTTATTTCTCAAAAAGAAAACACAGAAAACAGGGGGTCTGTTGAATTTCAAGTATTCACTTTCACCACTAAGATAAGTAAACTTACTTCGCATTTGGAATTACACAAAAAAGACTCTTCATCTCAGAGAGGTTTGCGGAAAATTTTGGGAAAACGTCAACGACTACTGGCCTATTTGTCAAAAAAAAATAGAGAACGTTATAAAGAATTAATTGGCGAGTTAGATATTCGAGAGATAAAAACTCGTTAACTTGAAGCCTAATACCATTTGCACTTTTATTCGTTTTCATTTTGACGAACTCTTCTTTTTACGTTCAAACAATGCATGGAAGAATGACTCGGGAAAAAAAACTTATGATTGCACCAACTACAAGAAAAGACCTCATGATAGTAAATATGGGCCCTCACCACCCATCAATGCACGGCGTTCTTCGGCTGATCGTGACTCTCGATGGGGAAGATGTTATCGACTGTGAACCAATATTGGGTTATTTACATAGAGGTATGGAGAAAATTGCGGAAAATCGAACAATTATACAATACTTGCCTTATGTAACGCGTTGGGATTATTTAGCGACTATGTTCACAGAAGCAATAACCGTAAACGCACCCGAACAGCTAGGCAATATTCAAGTCCCTAAAAGGGCTAGCTATATAAGAACTATTATGTTGGAATTGAGTCGTATCGCTTCTCATTTGTTATGGCTCGGCCCTTTTATGGCAGATATCGGGGCACAGACCCCTTTCTTCTATATTTTTAGAGAACGAGAATTGATATATGACCTATTCGAAGCTGCTACCGGTATGCGTATGATGCATAATTATTTTCGTATCGGAGGAGTAGCTGCCGATTTACCTCATGGTTGGGTAGATAAATGTTTGGAATTTTGCGATTATTTTTTAATCGGCGTTGCTGAATATCAAAAACTTATTACACGGAATCCTATTTTTTTAGAACGAGTTGAAGGCATAGGCATTATTCAGGCAGAAGAAGCACTAAATTGGGGTTTATCAGGCCCAATGCTACGAGCTTCCGGAATAGAATGGGATCTTCGTAAAGTTGATCGTTATGAGTGTTACGACGAATTTGATTGGGAGGTTCACTGGCAAAAAGAGGGGGATTCATTAGCTCGTTATTTAGTACGAATGGGTGAAATGGCAGAATCCGTAAAAATTCTTCAACAGGCCTTAGAGGGAATTCCTGGAGGGCCATATGAAAATTTAGAAATACGACGCTTTGATAGAATAAAAAACCCGGAATGGAATGATTTTGACTATCGATTTATTAGTAAAAAACCTTCTCCAACGTTTGAATTGCCCAAGCAAGAACTTTATGTAAGAGTCGAAGCCCCAAAAGGGGAATTGGGAATTTTTCTGATAGGAGATCAGAGTGTTTTTCCTTGGAGATGGAAAATTCGACCACCGGGTTTTATCAACTTGCAAATTCTTCCTCAGTTAGTTAAAAGAATGAAATTGGCTGATATTATGACGATACTAGGTAGCATAGATATCATTATGGGAGAAGTCGATCGTTGAAATGATAATTGATACAACAGAACTACAAGCTATCCACTCTTTTTCCGGATTTGAATCCTTAACAGAAGTCTATGGGATACTATGGACACTTATCCCTATTTTGACTCTTGTATTAGGAATCACACTAGGTGTACTAGTAATTGTTTGGTTAGAAAGAGAAATATCTGCAGGAATACAACAACGTATTGGACCTGAATATGCCGGGCCTTTGGGAATTCTTCAAGCTCTAGCAGATGGGACAAAATTACTTTTCAAAGAGAATCTTCTTCCATCTAGAGGAGATACTCGTTTATTCAATATTGGGCCATCCATAGCAGTGATATCCATTTTACTAAGTTATTCAGTAATTCCTTTTAGTTATCGACTTATTCTAGCCGATCTTAGTATTGGTGTTTTTTTATGGATCGCCATTTCAAGCCTTGCTCCCGTTGGACTTCTTATGTCGGGATATGGATCAAATAATAAATATTCCTTTTTAGGTGGATTAAGGGCTGCTGCTCAATCAATTAGTTATGAAATACCATTAACTCTATGTGTATTATCAATATCTCTACGTGTGATTCGGTGAGACATAAACTTTCCATATTTCTTTCTAGCAAGAAAGTTGAATATCTATTTTTTATTCATCGTCGGGGTTGATAAACTAAACCGGATAGTTAGATGAGTGAAATCAAACGGCTTCCTAATTTGCTGTTAAAGCCATTCAATCTCATTTCCTATGTACAAGAATTAAGTCAAAGGAAAGAATATCAGTTCTTATGTTTCCTTTACCCCAAGTTAGATTGGTTGAGTAGTAATCATGGCTTGAAGCGGGTTCAAAAGATCAACCCCCGGGGTTTTTACTATCTATTACCATGGAGGTATTAGTATTAACCTACTGGAAGATTCAAAAAATGAGTGGATGGTTAGGAAGACTAAGATACACAAAGGATTAGTAATGGAGATTAGATAACCTTTCCAAGAGGATATTTCTACCAAAGTAATTCGAATCGGGGCTTTAAGTTGGTAGAAATTCGTAAGAAGTACTCCCCTAGATTTTGATCCAGAGTATCTTCCTATTCACCGATTAAGTAAATAACTATCAAGAACGAAGAAATCTTTTATTTGGGTAATGCCGCCCTCCCTTATTTCCCGAGAAAGTAGAATAGGAACGAACAGAAGTGGAAAGACTAGAATTGCAAAAAGAGATCTTTTTTATTCATAAATTTTTCGATTTTTTCGATAGAAATAGAATCTTTGCTAGGTAATACAATATCTAATTTCGTAATCAAAAAAAAAAATAATAGGTTGCAATATCTCTGTGATATTCCTCAAAAAAGTTTTTTATTCAAGGATAAAGTTATTAATCAACAAAGAAAAATACAAACTTTTAAAAGATGAGATCAATTCAGAAGCACTTTATTTTTATTATAACTAGCAGACGGAATTTCATAGGTTAAATTCTAGGCCTTAGGATAAGAGTTTGACTCTCTATTGATCATGGATCCCACAAAGGGATCAAGATCAAAAATGTTGAAAGGCCCTTAGAGTTTTTTGTGACCTATGAGGAGCCGTATGAGGTGAAAATTTCATGTACGGTTCTGTAATAGCGACGGGAACAGTGATGTTATCGCCGACTATGATTATCTAACAGTTCAAGTACAGTTGATATAGTTGAAGCGCAGTCAAAATACGGTTTTTGGGGATGGAATTTGTGGCGTCAACCTATAGGGTTTATCGTTTTTCTAATTTCTTCTTTAGCCGAGTGTGAGAGATTACCTTTTGATTTACCAGAAGCAGAAGAGGAATTAGTAGCGGGTTATCAAACCGAATATTCAGGTATAAAATTTGGTTTATTTTATGTTGCTTCCTATCTAAATCTACTAGTTTCTTCATTATTTGTAACAGTTCTTTACTTGGGAGGTTGGAATCTTTCTATTCCCTACATATTCGTTCCTGAACTAACTAAAAGAAGTCAAGTTATTGGAACAATAATAGGTATCTTTATTACATTAGCGAAAACTTATCTGTTCTTGTTCATTTCTATTGCAACAAGATGGACTTTACCGAGATTGAGGATGGACCAACTATTAAATCTTGGGTGGAAATTTCTTTTACCTATTTCTCTAGGTAATCTATTATTAACGACTTCATCCCAACTTTTTTCACTGTAAAGAACTCGAATTTTTCTATCTTCAAAACCTGTCTCAAACAAGAGAAAGAAACAAGTATGAAATTATTTATAGATATTCCGATATGTTCCCTATGCTAACCGAGCTCTTGAATTCTGGTCAACAAACAATACGAGCTGCCAGGTACATTGGTCAAGGTTTCATGATTACCTTGTCCCATGCAAATCGTTTACCTGTAACTATTCAATACCCCTACGAAAAATTCATTGCATCGGAGCGTTTCCGGGGCCGAATACACTTTGAATTTGATAAATGCATTGCTTGTGAAGTATGTGTTCGTGTGTGTCCTATAGATCTACCCGTAGTTGATTGGAAATTGGAAACTGATATTCGAAAGAAACGATTACTTAATTACAGTATTGATTTTGGAATTTGTATATTTTGTGGTAATTGCGTTGAGTATTGTCCAACAAATTGTTTATCAATGACTGAAGAATATGAACTTTCTACTTATGATCGTCACGAATTGAATTATAATCAAATTTCTTTAGGTCGATTACCGGTGTCCATAACGGGCGATTACACAATTCGAACAATTTCGTCGAATTCACCTCAAATAAAAAATGTATAAAACCCTTGCATTTCCAAATTCCCAATCCCTTTGGAATCTAAGGGAATCGGGTTTTTGCTTGTTCAAGATAAACGAGCGATTGGTTGTCGAGAATCGTGGTTCATTTGGATAGAAAATTTATTTCTATTCGAATAATGATTAAATAATAAGAGTAGACCAATAACTGTATCTACCTCAATCCACACCAACCACCCTATTCACATTTTCTTCAATTAAGAAGTATCCTAAAAAGAAAAATAGGATAACTCCCCTTTTCCCGGTCGGGTCAACAAAGTCATGAAATATTTGGATTTACTTTTTCTATAAAATAAAATGGATTTACCTGGACCAATACACGATTTTCTTTTAGTTTTTCTGGGGTCGGGTCTTATATTAGGAAGTCTGGGAGTAGTCTTATTTCCAAATCCAATTTATTCGGCCTTTTCATTGGGATTGGTTCTTTTTTGTATATCTTTATTCTATATTCTATCGAATTCTTATTTTGTAGCTGCTGCGCAGCTCCTTATTTATGTAGGAGCTATAAATGTTTTAATTATTTTTGCTGTCATGTTCATGAATGGTTCAGAAGATTACGATTTCGAAGATTTTCAGCTTTGGACCGTTGGGGATGGAATTACTTCAGTGGTTTGTACAAGTCTTTTTATTTCACTACTTACTATTATTCTAGATACGTCCTGGTATGGGATCATTTGGACTACAAAAGCAAACCATATTTTAGAGCAAGATTTGATAAGTAATAGTCAACAAATTGGAATTCATTTATCAACAGATTTTTTTCTTCCATTTGAACTCATTTCAATAATTCTTTTAGTCGCTTTAATCGGTGCGATTGCTATAGCTCGTCAATAATAATAAATCTTTTAAAGGAAGAATTCTTAACTAAATCAAGGGAAAAAGAATGTGTCTAATCCCTTAATTTGAGTGCCCACCTAAAACGAAAATCAACTCAATTTCTTTTTAGAATTGATCTATTCCCAACCAATTCCCTTGTTTTCTTCCATACGTATTAGAATCGACTGGATTTAATTATTGTTCAGATTGAAATGAATCAAGATTGATAAGGGGTTGAGTAATGATGCTCGAACATGTACTTGTTTTGAGTGCCTTTTTATTTTCTATTGGTATTTATGGATTGATCACAAGTCGAAATATGGTTAGAGCCCTTATGTGTCTTGAACTTATATTAAATTCGGTTAATATCCATTTTGTAACGTTTTCGGATATGTTTGATGATCGTCAATTAAGAGGAGACATTTTCTCCATTTTTATTATAGCTATTGCAGCCGCTGAAGCAGCTATTGGATTAGCTATTGTTTCATCCATTTATCGTAATAGAAAATCCATTCGTATTAACCAATCCAATTTGTTGAATAAATAATATGAATCATAGAAAAGAAAATTCGAATATTCATAAATTACTTCCGACTGGACGGTTTGATATGGGTAAGGTATGATCATGTTTGCCGAAACATAAGAAATCAAAGGATTTTTGCGCTCGTTCATAAACAATTCATCATAAACAATTCAAGTCCATTGATTCTGATCACTCATTGATTCGTCTGGTATCTAATTACAAGATTGATTTAGAAGTTAGTTTACTAGACCGAAAATTCATGATGTTAAAAATTGTATAGATACAATGTCACACTCAGTAAAGATTTATGATACATGTATAGGATGTACTCAATGTGTCCGAGCTTGCCCCACCGATGTATTAGAAATGATACCCTGGGACGGATGTAAAGCTAAACAAATAGCTTCTGCTCCAAGGACTGAGGACTGTGTTGGTTGTAAGAGATGTGAATCCGCCTGTCCAACGGATTTCTTGAGTGTTCGGGTTTATTTATGGCATGAAACAACCCGTAGTATGGGTCTAGCTTATTGATACGTTCCATAAAACTCTACTTAAAATCCATTTTTTTTTTTTACCGACAAAATTCGTGCGCAAACTATTTGGATTTGATTTTGCGCACGGATTTTTATGGCCCAAGTGTATCTTGTCTTTACCACGAATCATTTTCCCTTCTTAACAATAATTGTTGTTTTACCAATATTTTCGGGTTCCTTAATTTTCCTTCTTCCACATAAGGGAAATAAAGTAATTCGTTGGTATACTATATGTATTTGTATTCTAGAACTCCTTCTAATAACTTATGCATTCTGTTATCATTTCCAATCGGATGATTCATTAATCCAACTAGAGGAGGATTATAACTGGATCCATTTTTTTGATTTCCATTGGAGACTAGGGATAGATGGGCTCTCAATAGGACCCATTCTATTGACGGGATTCATCACTACTTTAGCTACCTTAGCGGCTTGGCCGGTTACTCGAGATTCTCGATTATTTAATTTCCTGATGTTAGCAATGTATAGTGGGCAAATCGGATTGTTTTCTTCTCGGGACCTT